CTAAACTTTACCGCCTAAAAAAAAGAGTAGTTATGCCACAAAATAATAAATTTTGTAGATTTTAAAAACAAAATAAACTTACACCAATATCCTAATAAAAACTATACACCTCTTTTATTAGCATCTACAAATTCTCTTCAATTCATTAACAGAACATTTCAAAGTATTCACCTTTAAGCGTAGATACACCCTTCTCAATCCTTTCGTACTAAAGAAAGTATTTCAAAACAATCGCAGATAGAAACTGACCTGGCTCCCGCCGGTCTGAACTCAGATCACGTAAGATTTTAATGGTCGAACAGACCAACCCTCGGGAACTACTGCACCCCCAGGAAATCTCGATCCAACATCGAGGTCGCAAACTCCTTTCTCAATATGAACTCTCTAAAAGAATTACGCTGTTATCCCTGCGGTAACTTATTCTTATAATCATCATTTCAATGGATCACACAAACACAATGACCAGACCACAAAAAAATCATTTTTTAAGTCCCTCTTAACGGAGGATTCTTTTTCTCCGCGATTACCCCAACCAAAACAACCTACACATGACAAAACCACCTGAAAAGTAAAACCACTATAACAAACAAATGCCAATTAATTAGCAATCAAGCGTCCTCAAAATATCTAAATAAGCTCCACTCAAGCTCGACAGGGTCTTCTCGTCCCGCGACTCCATCTTCGCTTCTTCACGAAGAAATTAAATTCAAGAAAATAAGAAAGAGACAGTCTGATTTTCGTCTTGCCATTCATACCAGCCCCCATTTAAAAGGCAAATGATTATGCTACCTTCGCACGGTCAAAATACCGCGGCCGTTTAACCAAGTCACCGGGCAGGCAGTACCCCTTATATTAAGAATACTTCTTTTCAAAGGGCGATGTTTTTGGTAAACAGGCGAAATCAAATATTTGCCGAATTCCTTTTTCCCACTTTAAAAACTAAAGACCACTTGTGTTAGCAAACAATAATAAACAAACACTACAAAAGTCTGACTTCCCGCTTATCATATGACCTCTCCATCCAAAGTTAGGGTTGCTTAATACACAAAAAATCCCAGCAATCCTTACTCATCTTAGCATTATAACTCCCAATAAACCATGGGAATTTCCTGTAGAACATTTGCAGTCTCAAATCTCAACAACTTTATATTTTCCACTCCACTTCTCAATAAAAACAAGCTTTAACGCCATCTCCTCAGATAGATGATATTAATCCTACTACACAACAAAGAGCAAAGTGTTAACCTATTTTAACCTACAAAAAAAGCTTTTTCCTCTTTGACAAGCAAGCTTATCCCCACTTGTCTAAACACATTATTGTTTCCAAAAAACCTAATATTGTCCATTTAGACCAAAAAATTCTCCAGAAAACATAAAAATTCAGCTTACACCAATCTCCAAGAAAACCAGCTATCCTTAAATGCGATAAGCATTTCACAACTAACGTAACCTCCAACTTTACTACTGCAACAGTAATCGTTTTTCTTCTTACAAGAAGACCACATTAGCTCATTTAACTTCGGGTAGAATCTACACCCTCCATTCTCATTCTTACTAAACCATTATACAAAAGGTACAGTATTATAACACTTTCTTCTCTAACTCTAAATATTTCACTTTTATTTCAATATTCCTTCTCAGTACTCTCCCTATAGCTCTAAAACTTTAAACGTTTCCCTTATAAACTACTACCCTTAAAAACATCCAAAACAATATTTTGGCTAACCATAATAAAACACTTAAATTAAAAACACGTATTATTTAAAAGCTAAATATTCAAAATATTATTATATATATTAATTTTTTATCGCAGAAATAAAAATAGGAAGCCTAAATAAACCAAACAACCTCAAACTAATCCTCAAGCCTAATACAAACCCACGTAAAGTAAAACCCCCTCCAGCATAAAACCCAATTCTACGCCACCCAAATACAGCTAACGAATGCTGAGGGTATAACATTAAAGCGCCCCTAAAAGCTATGCGAAGATAAAAAAACAAACTTAATAAGCTGCCAGCGACCAAAACCCCCCTAGGGAAAAAACTACCCTCCCCCACAAGAGTCCACAACGAAACAAACTTAACAGAAAACCCCAAAAGAGGAGGCAATCCCCCTAAAGATAAAACACCTAAAGCCAAACCAACTCTTCCTCCATAGCTAATATATACCAAACGACTAACCTCAGACAAAGACTTTACACCAAACTCCCTAGCCAACAAAAAAACCCCAGATTTTATAATAATATAAACCAACAACATTATACTAGCAGCCCCAACAGAATAAGCCACCGTAGCAAAAATCCACCCCATATGAGCCACTGAAGAAAAAGCTAATATCTTCCGAACCTGCGTCTGATTCAACCCCCCTCAACCTCCAACCAAGACAGAAAGCACCCCCATACAAACCAACAACTCAACCCTTAGCCTATCTACAACACTTACCAAAACAATAAAAGGAGCCAACTTCTGCCATGTCGACAAAACCATCCCTCTAACTAACCTTACCCCCTGTACCACATCAGGGAACCAAAAATGACAAGGAAATAACCCCAACTTTAAACCTAAACCCAAAGTAATCAATAAAGAAGTAACAAAATCTAAAGAATGATTTACGTCTCACCTACAACAAAATCAAGCTTGAATTATAACAACATTAAGTATTAAAGCAGCCCCAACAGACTGGACTAAAAAATACTTAACAGAGGATTCAACCCTACGGGGAGAAAAATTCCCACATAATAAAGAAATTATAGACAAAGTATTTAACTCTAACCCCACCCACACAAAAAACCAATGACTACTTGTAAAAACAATAAATGTCCCCAGAACCACCCTAAAACTTAACCTTAAAAAAATCATACGATGCACAAAACCCGGAAGGAATTTAACCTTCTTCAACTTAATTATCAGCTAAGTGCCCTTACCTTAAGGAACGAATTCTAACACAAGCTAAGACCAGGAGGCAACCCATCCACCAAAACCAATAAAACTACATAAAAAACTAAAACTGCCAAACTAAAGGGTAAATACTTCTTTCAAGTCAAATACATTAACTGGTCATAACGAAACCGAGGATAAGAAGCTCGTATCCATAAAAACAAGACTACAAAAAAAGAAGTCTTCACACTTATTACCAAAACTTTTAAAGGAAACAATCCAAAAAAAGGGGAAGATCCACCAAAAAACAAAATTACAGACAACAATTTTATAAATATAATTTTAGCATATTCAGCTATAAAAAACATAGCAAAAGGACCTCCCGCATATTCCACATTATATCCAGAGACAATTTCTGACTCCCCCTCAGTCAAATCAAAGGGAGCACGATTTGTTTCCGCCAAAGTAGAAATAAACCAAACACCAAAAAGAGGAGCACAACTCAAAAAAAGTCAAGACCTTTCTTGACTACTCTCAATAACCATTAAGCTGAACCCGCCCGAAAACACCACAACAGAAAGAAGTACCAAACCCAATCTTATCTCATAAGAAACCGTCTGTGCCACAGCCCGAACCGCCCCTAAAAAAGAATATTTAGATTTTGAAGACCATCCAGAACCCAATAGAGAGTAAACAGACAACCTAGATAACCCTATTACCAAAATTAATGACAGTTTTATTCTTAATACACAAAACCCTACCGGTATTAAAGACCATAATAATAAAGCAATTCCCAAAAAAAGCACTGGAGAAAAAAAAAATAAATAAGGAGAAGCCCTCGAAGGCTTTAAAGTCTCCTTAATAAGTAGCTTAAACCCATCTGCTATAGGCTGTAATAACCCAAAATGCCCAACTATTTTAGGACCCTTCCGTAATTGCATATAACCAAGAACCTTTCGCTCAACCAAAGTAAGGAATGCCACAGCCAATAAGACAGGAACAATAAAAACAATAGATTTAACAAAAAAAACCAAACCTTCCATAGCTAAAAGAAGGACTTGAACCTTCGATAAAGAAAGCTTAGACTTCTCGCATTTCCCCTTTGCTATTTTAGCAATTACTATATATAAAAGACATTTACTTCCCTATCCCGTTTCCGATTTTCTACGGAAACCTTCTAGTTGGAAGCCAGAAATACTACCTAATACTTACGGGACTGACGAAGAAAGGAATCTAACCCTCATTCATAGATTTACAATCTAATGCATAACTCTCTGCCACCTCGACAGAAAGGACTAGTTAAATTATAACATCAGACTGTCAGACTGAAATTGCTAATAACCACCTTAGCGCCCTTTAAAATAAAGGGAGGTATTTATCCTTCCATTTTTGGGGTATGAACCCAAAAGCTTTTATTAGCTTACTTTATTTTACCTCACGGCAGAGCTTGATAGCTAAGCATCTCTTTTACGCAGAGAAAATATTTGTGCAACTCAAATTGCCTTGAAAGTTCTGGCGGATTATGCTCACCGCATCTATAGATTTGCAATCTAAAATGTTACCTTACACTACAAAACCCAGGGATTAAAAAACTTTCATTTCTATTTAAAGCTTTGAAGGCTATTAGTTTTATTAACTTAAATCCCTATTTATATATAAGTGAATTTAGTTTAGTAAAAAAACATTTGACTTGCAATCAAAAGACCTAAGCTTAAACCTTAGAATACACAAATTAAAGAGAGGATTCGAACCCCTGATCCCAGATCCTAAATCTAACGCAATTACCTCTTTGCTACCTTAACCTGAGTTGACAAGTATTGATCTTGTTATCTCTTGGTTAACGGCCAATTACCTTTCCATTAGGCTACAACTCACTAGAAAGACGAGAATTGAACTCATATCCAAGAAATCAAAATTCTTTGTTTTACCATAATTATACTACCTCCTATTTTCAGAAAAACAGGAATCAATACCCACGCCAATAACTCCCAAAGTTATTATTCTTACTAAACTATTTTCTGTTCATTCATTATATATAATAAAATTATAAACCATGCAACTAAAACGATGATTTTTTTCCACTAAACACAAGGACATCGGTACACTCTATCTAATATTTGGAGCGTGAGCTGGAATGGTAGGCACAGCCATGAGTGTAATTATACGAACAGAACTTGCTCAACCAGGCTCACTACTCCAAGATGACCAAATATACAAAGTAATAGTAACCGCCCACGCCCTAGTGATGATATTCTTTATGGTGATGCCCATAATGATAGGAGGATTTGGTAAATGACTAATCCCCTTAATGATAGGAGCCCCCGATATGGCATTCCCCCGAATGAACAAAATGAGCTTCTGATTAGTACCCCCATCATTCCTTCTACTTGTAGCCTCAGCCGGAGTTGAAAGAGGAGCCGGCACAGGCTGAACCATCTACCCCCCACTATCAAGTGGGGTAGCCCATGCAGGAGGATCTGTAGACCTTGCTATATTCTCCCTGCATCTCGCAGGTGCATCCTCAATCCTTGCATCCATAAAATTCATAACCACCGTAATCAAAATGCGAACTCCCGGAATATCCTTTGACCGCCTACCACTATTTGTCTGATCCGTCTTCGTTACCGCGTTCCTACTCCTACTTTCTCTCCCAGTACTAGCAGGAGCAATAACCATGTTACTAACAGATCGTAAAGTAAACACAACATTCTTTGACCCTGCCGGGGGAGGAGACCCAATTTTATTCCAGCACCTATTCTGATTTTTTGGCCACCCCGAAGTATATATCCTTATCCTTCCCGGATTTGGGATGATATCACACGTAATAGCCCACTACTCAGGAAAGAGAGAACCATTTGGCTACCTAGGAATGGTTTACGCTATTGTATCCATAGGAATTCTAGGATTCCTAGTATGAGCACACCACATGTTTACAGTAGGAATGGACGTTGACACCCGAGCATACTTTACAGCAGCAACAATGATTATAGCCGTTCCCACAGGAATTAAGGTATTTAGATGAATGGCCACCCTTCAAGGCAGCAACCTACGATGGGACACACCACTACTCTGAGCATTAGGCTTCGTATTCTTATTTACCATAGGAGGACTAACCGGAGTTATCCTAGCAAAATCCTCCATAGACGTAATTCTACACGACACCTACTATGTAGTAGCCCACTTTCACTATGTCCTATCCATGGGGGCAGTATTCGCCATATTTGCAGGATTTACCCACTGATTTCCACTATTCTCAGGAGTAGGCCTCCACCCACTATGAGGAAAGATACACTTTAGTCTAATGTTTATAGGAGTAAACCTAACATTTTTCCCACAACACTTTCTAGGGTTAGCCGGAATGCCCCGACGGTATTCAGACTACCCAGATGCATATACACTTTGAAACACCATATCGTCCATAGGTAGAACAATTTCCCTCATAGCTACACTAATATTCCTATTTATAATATGAGAAGGATTTACAACTCAACGAAAGACCATACAACCCGAATTCGCCACCTCTTCCCTAGAATGACAATACCACGCCTTTCCCCCCTCACACCACACTTTTGACGAAATCCCTTCCACCATATACCTAATTAAGTAAAACAAGGATTAGTTTAAACAAAACAATTGACTTCGACTCAAAAAACTTCAGTTAATAACCTGAAATCCTTCTATCACCACCATTTTTCTAACAACAATAACAATTTTTTACCTAAGACTACTAGGAATCCTAATAAATCGACTCCACTTTCTATCAATGCTACTCTGTCTTGAACTTCTACTCATATCCCTATTCTTAAGTATAGCCCTATGATCTCTTAAAACTCAAACCAGTCAACTCATAACCAAAAACCTAATATTATTAACACTTTCAGCCTGCGAAGCAGGACTAGGTCTATCCCTAACAGTAGCATTGTCACGAACACACAAATCAGACCTAGTTTCATCAATTAATATTCTCCAACAATAAATGGCAAACTGAACCCAATACGGACTACAAGACGCGTCTTCTCCACTAATGGAAGAACTAATATACTTTCATGACTATACTTTAATCATACTCACCCTAATTACAATCCTAGTATTTTATGGCCTAGCATCACTAATATTTTCCTCCAAAACCAACCGATTCTTCCTGGAAGGGCAAGGACTCGAAACAGTATGAACAATTATCCCTGCAATTATATTAATATTTATAGCGCTGCCATCCCTTCAACTTCTTTACCTAATGGACGAAGTAAAAAAACCCTTCCTAACCATAAAGGCAATAGGACACCAGTGATATTGAAGATACGAGTATGCCGACTACCGAGAACTCGAATTCGACTCCTACATGATTCCAACAAAAGACCTTAACACCGGAAGCCCTCGACTACTTGAAGTAGACAAACGACTTGTATTACCATCCCAAACACCTATCCGAGTTCTAGTTTCATCTGCAGACGTCCTACACTCATGGGCAATACCCTCACTAGGAATAAAGATGGACGCAGTACCAGGACGCCTCAACCAAATAAAATTCTTTATATCTCGATGCGGATTATTCTATGGGCAATGTTCAGAAATTTGCGGGGCTAACCATAGATTTATGCCAATAGTAATAGAATCTGTAAAATTTTCCTCATTTGAAAAATGAGTATCAAAATTCCTAACTGAATCTTTGATAAGCTAATAAGGTAGCATCAAACTCTTGATTTGAACATAAGTGAAATACCACACACTATCAAAGAAATGCCTCAACTAAACCTAGCATGGTGAATATTCAAATTCCTAATTGGCTGAATCGCCCTTATAATAATGTTTACAACCCTACTAAACATCTCCATCCCACAAAAAGATATAAAACCACCCTCCTTTACCTCATCAATTTCCAAAAATAAATGAACATGAAACTAAAAAGAATATTTAGTCAATTCTCCCCAGACCTACTAACACTCATCCCCATGACCCTCACAGCCATAACATTAAAAATTACATGACTGTCAATTACAAAAAAATCAAAATGAGTATTATCTCGAGCTGGGATTATCTTCCATTCTTTTTCAAAGAACATATTACAAATTTTATTTCAACAGACCAAACCCAAAAGCGCCCCATGAATACCAACTTTTTCTGCAGTATTTATCCTAATACTCTCCATTAAAGTATTAGGATTATTACCATACGCATTTACATCTACCAGCCACATCTCCCTCACATATTCCATAGGTCTCCCCCTGTGAATGTCAGTCAAAATTTTAGGATTTTATATAGCATTCAAAAAACGACTTAGACACCTAGTACCCCAAGGTACACCCTCATACCTAATTCCACTAATGGTCCTTATTGAAACCCTGAGACTTTTTGCCCAACCCATAGCATTGGGATTACGACTTGCCGCCAAACTAACTGCAGGCCACCTCTTAATCTACCTCCTGTCCACAGCAATATGAACCCTATCAAAAAGCCCAATAATAGCAAGAATTACCCTAATAGTCTTCTTCCTCCTATTCCTCCTAGAAATAGGAGTAGCTTGTATTCAAGCCTACGTATTCACCGCCCTTGTAAAATTTTACCTCTCCCAAAATCTATAAAAATATTATGACCCACCAACACCCATACCACCTAGTAGATCAAAGACCCTGACCCTTAACAGGAGCAATAAGAGGATTTATGATGACCTCAGGATTAATCCTATGATTTCACATTAACAAAAATCTCCTCTTTATAATAGGAATTCTTCTACTTTTACTAACCATCATAAAATGATGACGAGACGTAGTTCGTGAAGCTACCTTCCAAGGTAGACATACCACTCCCGTAAGAAAAGGGCTACGATACGGAATGATATTATTTATAACATCTGAAGTATGCTTTTTCTTCGCATTCTTCTGAGCTTTTTTCCACAGAAGACTAGCCCCAACAATAGAACTTGGAGTATCCTGACCCCCTACCGGCATAAAACCAATAAACCCATTTCTAGTTCCGCTACTCAACACAGCAGTATTACTCTCTTCCGGAGTTACCGTTACATGAGCCCATCACAGCATTCTCTCTCGAAACCGAAGAGAATCTATCCAAGCACTATTCCTTACAATTTCCCTCGGGATTTACTTTACCGCCCTACAAGCATGAGAATACTACGACTCACCTTTTACTATTGCAGACAGCGTATACGGCTCTACCTTCTTTGTGGCAACAGGATTTCACGGCCTACACGTACTAATTGGCACAACCTTCCTGCTAGTATGCTTCATTCGACTAGTAACCTTCCACTTCTCCAACGGTCACCACTTTGGATTCGAAGCAGCCGCCTGATACTGACACTTTGTAGACGTAGTATGATTATTCCTATATGTATGCATATACTGATGAGGCTCATAAGAGAAGAGAGGATTCAAACCTCCATCCTTTTAGTTTCAAGCTAAATACATTTCCATCTGCCACTTCTCCTCACCAAAATCACTTATATATACTAATAAAAATTTAAAATTTACAAACTAACAATAACCACCCTATCAATAATAATTGTAACAACAACAATCACAATATTAGCTCACTTCCTCCCCTCCCGGAAAAAAAAATCAGAAAAGTCCTCCCCATACGAATGCGGATTTGATCCACTAAAATCTGCCCGAATCCCATTTTCCTTTCGATTTTTCCTCGTAGCTATTCTATTTTTACTATTTGACCTAGAAATAGCATTACTATTTCCTCTACCTATAACAATCTTCAAATTTCCCCCATTCCTCCCAACTACCCTAGCCATAACATTTCTACTTATTTTAACAATAGGACTAGCCTTCGAATGAGCCCAAGGGGGACTAGACTGAGCAGAATAAAAAATGATATATCTTATTATAACCACCACCTTCGCCCTTATCCTCACATGAATAACACCACGAAAACTACTATGACCATCTGCTATCACCTCTTCCTTACTAATTTCCTCACTTGCCCCCAACCTACTAAAAAAAAACTTCAGCACTTTATGACACAAAATTTCTTTCTCCTTTGCCACCGACCCCATATCTACCCCACTAATAATATTAAGAGCCTGACTGGTACCTATCTCCCTCCTAGCAAGAATCAAAACAATTTCCAAGCAGCCTCCCATTAAACAGCGATCATTTATCTCTCTAATATTCATAATACTCCTAGCCCTCATCTTAACATTCTCCGCCCTAGAACTCACCCTCTTTTACATTTCATTTGAAACAACCTTACTCCCCACCCTCGCCCTAATAGCCCGATGAGGGGCACAAAAGGAACGCTACCAAGCAAGAATCTACTTCTTATTCTATACCCTCATAGGATCACTCCCCCTGCTTATAGCAATTATAGCAATCTACTCTAACACAAGATCATCAACCCTGCCACCAACCTCCCTAATAAAAAGAATTTCAAACATACCCAAAACACTTACATCCCTCTGGTGATTATTCTGCCTAATTGCATTCATTATAAAGATGCCCATCTACGGATTTCACTTATGACTACCCAAGGCCCACGTAGAAGCTCCCATAGCCGGATCAATGATACTAGCAGCCATCCTCCTAAAGCTAGGAGGATACGGACTTATACGACTAATAATAGTCTTTCAAAAACCAAAATCCACAATAATATCCACCCCCCTAATAACCTTCTGCATTTGAGGAGCACTCCTCACAAGAATTATTTGCCTCCGACAAACCGACCTAAAGGCCTTAATAGCCTACTCCTCCGTAGGACACATGAGAATAGTAGCCTCCGGAATTTTCTCCTTATCTCTATGAGGAATTAAAGGAGCATTAACACTAATGATAGCCCACGGACTAATATCCTCCGCCTTATTCTGCCTAGCCAAAATCCTATATGAACGAAAAACCACCCGCACATTATCAATAACACGAGGATTTAAGCTAATTACACCACTCCTAACATTATGGTGAACCATAACATGCGTAACAAAATTAGGACTCCCACCCACACCAAACCTAATAGGTGAACTATTAATCATTTCAACCATTATTGACTGAAAAACACTCTCCACACCAATAATAGCAACAGCAACAGTATTTGGAGCCGTATACTCACTTCTGATATTAACAAAAACCAACAAAAGTCCATTCCCAAAATTCATTACTAAAATTTTCCCAATCCTCACATCAGAACACACCCTCCTAACCCTTCACCTCCTACCCCTAATTTTTATAATTATTAGCCCAAAAACTATTTTTATTAAATAGACACTTGAAGATCAAAGTAGTTTAAAAAAATACTAATTTGTGGTATTAGAGACACCAGTTTAAATCTGGTCTATGATCCGAAACTTACCGGCCTATTCCAGTCCTGCTAAGTCTAAGAATCTGTAGTTCAACTCTATAGAAGTTTCGATGTTAATAAAACCAAACAAAATTATAGCATCCACAAAAATCTCTATCATATTAATACTTATAATATCAACATTTTTCTTCCAAACACCACACAAAATGACTACCAACAAACACCATACTTCCAATATTGGAATAAGACACAAACCCAAATTCTCCATTATAAAAAAGAAAAGATCATTATTTTCAACTCTACTAAAGTTTTTATCCTTACTATCTCTAATTCCTCTACTCCTCAAAATCACACTTAAAAAAACCAAAAAAATCGTAACCATAACAAAATGACTACCAACAAACACCATATTAATTGACCTAGAATTTCGATTTGACCTCACATTTAAACTATTTTTGTCAATAGCACTAATAGTATCTTGATCAATACTGGAATTTTCACTATACTACATGAAAAAAGACCCACTATCAAAAAAATTTTTCCGACTCCTAATGATATTTCTACTAAAAATGATAATACTAACATCCACAGAAAATGTATTTCTCCTATTTATTGGGTGGGAAGGAGTAGGATTCCTATCCTTCCTCCTCATAAGATGATGAACTACCCGATCAGACGCAAAAAAATCCGCCCTACAAGCAATTATATACAATCGTATAGGAGACATTGGCATTCTCCTGTTTTTTTCACTAAGAATTTCCACTTTTAAATCCTGATCCCTATCCGAAATGTCACTACTTGACCCCCCAAACCATATAAAAAAAATTCTCCTTGCTGGAGCCCTAATTGCCGCCACAGGTAAGTCAGCCCAATTCGGATTACACCCTTGACTCCCTGCCGCTATGGAAGGCCCTACTCCAGTATCAGCTCTACTGCACAGATCAACAATGGTGGTAGCAGGAATATTTTTACTAATCCGACTCTCACCATTATACTCCAATTCACCTAAATTCAACACATGATGTCTAGTCCTAGGATCCTTAACTGCACTATTTGCAGCAACCACGGCAATAACCCAACATGACATAAAGAAGGTAGTAGCCTATTCCACAACAAGACAACTAGGCCTTATGATGGTAGCTATAGGACTTAACCAACCAAAAATAGCCCTATTTCACATATGTACCCACGCATTCTTTAAGGCCATGCTATTCTTATCTTCCGGAAGAATTATTCACAGACTACAAGATGAACAAGATATCCGAAAGATGGGAGGTCTACACTCACTTCTGCCTAAAACATCCGCCTGCATAATACTAGGAAGACTTGCCCTATCTGGTATTCCATTTCTATCTGGATTCTACTCCAAGGACTTAATCCTAGAAATAGGGTTATCTAACTTAGCTAAACTTATAAGAGTCTTACTAGCCCTAATTGCCACGCTAATGACCTCAGTCTACTCATTCCGAATAGTACACTTCTGCTTCATTAAAGCGCCCTCATTTTCACCCCTAATTCCCATAAGAGAAGAAAATAGTAAATTATCAAAAGCAATAAAACGACTAGCCTTCGGAACAATAATTACAGGGTGAACCCTATCTAAACTTACCACCTCTGCACCACCCCTCACATTAAAAATTATCCTAAAGAGCCTAGCCCTCATCTTAACAATACTAGGAATAATAACCTCAATCTCCCTCCTCCAAACACTATCCCTAACACAAATTCCAAACAACTTTTCCCCTGCCAATTTCTTTCTGACAAACCAATGATTCTTCCAAAAAATCGCCCACATCACCCTACTACTTCACTCCTTCTTTCTATCACTAACACTAACAACCCAAAAAGTAGACCGAGGGTGAAGAGAAAAGCTAGGAGCACAAGGCATAGCACAACTATCAGCAACAACCTCACAAAAGTACCAAAACTCCCAAAGAGGCTACATAAAGCAATATCTCCTCCTATCTTTTATAACATTTTTTCTAATAACAATAGCTTGCCTGACCCTCATTTATTAAATCTAAACCATCAGCTTTTACTCATAACCCCTCCTACAAAGCCTTTAACACATTATATTCAGCACCATAAGTCACAACCAAAACAGCGACTAAAGCAATTAACAAAACATAACCACCCAACAATAGAAGACCACCCATTTTAAAATACAGAAGACTAGCCCCTAAAAAATCTTCCTCATAACCAAAAGACCAACTAAACAAAGGAAAATTCATAAAAGAATCAAACCCAAAACCAACCCAGAAAAGAACCAACAACCTTAAAACAACAACCTCATTTACTTTTCTAACTACAGGATACCGCTCTGCAGATATCGCAGTCGAATACACAAACACCACCAACATTCCCCCCATATAAATAAGGATTAAAACCAAAGCAACAAAAGAAAGACCAAAAAGCCTACACAAAAAACAACCAGACATAGCAACTACCACAAGACCCAAAGCTCCATAATAAGGAGACAACCTATAAAATACCAAAGTACCCCCAAAAAACATTAGCACCAAAACGATATAAAAAATCATTATATATAAAAATTATGACTGGCCCCATACGAAAGAGACACCCCCTATTTAAAATAGTAAAAAAATTCCTAATTGACCTTCCCTCCCCCAGAAAACTCTCCATCTGATGAAAATTTGGGTCTCTACTAGGCATTTGCCTAATTATACAAATAATAACAGGCCTATTCCTAGCAATGCATTATACCTCCGACATAACCTTAGCATTTTCCTCTATAAGGCACATTTGTCGGGATGTTAACTATGGATGACTCCTGCGAAACATCCACGCTAATACAGCCTCCTTTTTTTTCCTGTGTATGTATTTCCATATAGGACGAGGCATATACTATGGATCCTACATAAAAAAAGAAACTTGAAATATAGGAGTCCTACTACTCCTATTAACCATGTTAACTGCATTCGTAGGCTATGTACTACCTTGGGGTCAAATGTCCTTTTGAGGAGCAACAGTAATAACCAAACTAATATCAGCACTCCCCTATATAGGCACATCAATCGTACAATGATTATGAGGAGGCTTCTCAGTTGATAAAGCCACCCTAACACGATTCTTCGCCTTCCACTTCCTCTTTCCATTTATCATAACAGCACTATCAATTATTCACCTATTTTTCCTCCACCAAACCGGTTCTAACAAACCAACAGGGATTGAATCCAACTTCGATAAGACGCCATTCCACACCTACTTCTCCACAAAGGATATTACAGGATTCATAGTCCTATTCATCCTTCTAAGGGCAATCGTCTTACTGAGTCCAACACTCCTTAAAGATCCTGAAAAATTTAAACCAGCCAATCCGCTAGTAACTCCAGTTCACATTCAACCGGAATGATACTTCTTATTTGCCTATGCCATCCTACGCTCTATCCCCAAAAAGCTGGGTGGGGTTATAGCCCTCCTAGCATCCATTCTAATCCTATTTCTAGTCCCCATACTTCACACATCCAACAACCAAGCCAAAACTTTTCGACCTGCATCTCAAACGCTATTCTGACTACTAACCACCATATTCCTAATCCTAACATGAATAGGAAGACAACCTGTAGAAGACCCTTTCATTTTGCTAGGACAACTAACCTCAATTTTTTACTTTTCTCTATTCATTTTAATAACACCAGTAATATCTGAATTAGAAAAAAAGCTAATATTTTGCAAAGATAGCTTAAAGTAAAAGCAAAGCACTGAAAACGCTTAAATAAAGGTTCAAATCCTTTTCTTAGCAACCGATTTGGTCCTAGTCCTCCTATCAGCTACCCCTAAGACGATACATGCAAATTAATTACATAAACGGTGAGAAAATAATAAGGCAAACTTATAAGAGTCTAATATAAAAACATCAGGCATAAAAACTAAATAGCCTACGACGTTTAGGAACCTCTATATCCCACATCTGCAGTACCTAACATTTTACAATAGACGAAAGTCTGATACAGCCACAGGAACCAACAAGCCGGTAAATTATGTGCCAGCCACCGCGGTTATACATAAGGCCTAAGCTGAAAAGAACCGGTAGAAAGATGATACTCTACGAGGTCAACACCCCCTCCAGCAGTAATAAGCTAACAGAAAACTAAAAACAATAATAACCTCGTAATACCCATTAAAATCATCAAGAAAGCTCAAAAATAAACTGGGATTAGATACCCCACTATATGAGCCGTAAAACACCCAAACACCAGAGAACTACGAACGAAAGTTTAAAACTCAAAGGACTTGGCGGTTTTCTAGACCTTCCTGGAGGAGCTTGCTATTTAACCGATAACCCTCGAGACACCTCACCAACCTTTGCATAAACACAGCTTGTATACCATCGTCGTCAGTGTACCCTATAAAGGAAGTATACAAAATGATAACCTCCTACCACCCTAACGTCAGATCGAGGTGCAGCTAATAGGTTGGGAATAAGTGAGCTACAATAAAATACCCACAACAAAACCAAATATGAATAACCCTATGAAACAAGGGTTTGAAACAGGATTCAGCAGTAACACCTAAGAAGACAATAGATGTGAAATCTAAGCTCTAGAATGCGCACACATCGCCCGTCACTCTCGTCCCCAGAGGAGAAAAGTCGTAACAAAGTAGGTGTATTGGAAAATGCACCTGGAACAAATTTTCGTAGTTGAATCACAACAACAGCTCTTCATGCAGTAAGTTTGGGTTAAACCCCCAACGAAAATTCAGCCCTAAAAGCTGACCAGGATAGCTGTTAATCTTGTAAATTAAAAGGAGAGGTTCGAATCCTTTTTGGGGCTGTATTAGCCCATAATACTCCACACCCCCCCGGGGGGGGGGTGGGGTTAGTAGACCGTCATTACTGCATAATCCTTCTTCTCTTATAAGTTTGCCTTCAAATATAAGCCATTATGGGGTAAATCCTTCCAATTCTTCTTTTATTTACTTTCTGTCTGTGTTAGGCCCGCAATTCGCCCTCTTCAATTAGGGGAGTCTTTCATATACTGAAGTATATAACCTTTCTGTCTACAGTATTATTCCCATCCAACACTCATCCAAATATCCCTGCAGCTTAGCAGCCCCTGCTAGCCAAGTAGTTATGCCACAAAATAATAAATAATCGTAAAATTTCACAAAAAACGCTAAAATTACACTTTTTTCAAAAAAAAAAATCAC